GGTTCATCTCTCTAGTAATCGGATGAGCTGGGTTGTAGACATGAAAAAGTAAGAACTTAGCGGGTCCTTACCCTCCTTTGTCTGATTAGAGCGGAAAGGGCCCGCGGAGTTCTTACTCTTATAATGAGACTTTGATCTATTCCATAACCTACAAATTGGTTAGTTATCCAGTCAGCATAATCAAAATATTATATTTGTTTTGTAGAAATGACAAAAAGGATCCTTTGCTCTGATGTTTCAAACCACTCTATTCTTTTGTTTCTTAATGATATTTGTGAACAATTGAATCTAGTGGTTGATTCATAGTCCCTGCCCTTCCCCCAAAATATTAACTGGAAGCAAGAAGAAAGAACGAATCAATCAATTTTATCTATAATCCAATATAATAATTATATTGATTTCTAGGGATGAGACATCCTGCAAATCATTTCTAGACTAAACTAATAGAACCTTAATCAAAACTACTCTAAAAATAAAATAAAAACTCTGATCATATATCTGATCATATAATAAATAAAGATTTGGATATTCGTAAAAATAAAATCTGCCTTTCAACCAGAACAGTCTTTTTGTTTGAATAATTTCTCTAAGTTAGAAGTTTAACTTATATTGAATAAGTGAAGATTATTGAATAAGTGAAGATATTGAATAAGTGAATAAATTCTATTTGCTCAATAACTTATTCACCCATAATCCTTTTTTTCCTTTGTTTGTCCACCACTTCTTATGAATCTAAACAAAGGAGTTCCGATAGACCCGGAAAAGAAGGAAAGGAATAGTAATCTTTGATGAACAGGAAAAAAATAATTATTATTTTGATACAAGACGACACAAGAAAAAGGAATTTTCACCCGTTTTCTTGTGTCGTCTTGCGTCGAATAGAAGATTAGGAAGACTAGTAATCCTTCCTAAAAGTATTTGTTCCTTTCATTTTTATCATCCCTGCCTTGTATTCTCTTCTTTTGTATTTGTTTGTATGCCTATTGTTTATTACTAAAATGGAATACAAGTAATGAATTCCAGGCGTCCTGCAAAACAAAAAGAGTATAAACAAAGCAAGCAAAAGGATTTACAGAATTTTTTGATCATACATAATTGTATCGATGGACAAAAAATCGGCACTTTTTACCAAATGTTAAGGAATCTCTGGACCTAAAAATTCATTTCGTACAATTGAACTTTTTCAAACTGTTTCTTTTTAAGAACCAAAAAAACTTGTGCCAAAATAACAGATGCGAAGAAGAACAAAAGGCCTTGGACGCGTAATGGATCTTGAAGCACTATTTCTGCATCTCCCTGACCAAACCCTCCTACATTGGGATTGCTTGTTAATGGTTGATCAAGCTTAATGGATTCACCCTCTGAAACAAGAAGTTCTGGTCCTGGAGGTATAATATCAACCACTTGACGTCCATCCGATGCATCAACTATGGTTATTTCATATCCTCCCTTTTCTTTACGTACTATTTTGCTTACTATACCTGCTGATGTAGCATTATAGACTGTATTGTTACTCTTGCTACCATCAGGATAAATCTGACCCCTTCCTCTGTTCCCACCCACATATATGGGATATTTTAAGAAGTGAACGTCTTTCTTTGTAGCAGGGTCGGGGGAAAGAATGGGAAAGACGATTTCACTATATTTCTGACCCGGAACAGGACCTATCACAAGAATATTTTTTTTATTGGGACGATAACTCTGAAAAGACAGATTTCCTATCTTTTCTTTCAACTCAGGAGAAATACGATCGGGGGGGGCTAATTCGAATCCCTCGGGTAAAATAAGAACAGCACCCACATTCAAACCCCCTTTTTTACCATTAGCAAGAACTTGTTTCAGTTGCATATCATAAGGAATTTGAACAACTGCTTCAAATACAGTATCAGGAAGCACAGCTTGCGGAACTTCAATATCCACGGGCTTATTAGCTAAATGGCAATTAGCACATACAATTCGTCCAGTTGCTTCTCGTGGGTTTTCATAACCCTGCTGCGCAAAAATGGGATATGCATTTGAAATGGATGCTCGAGTTATTACATATATCATGATCGATACAGAAATGGATCGAGTCATCTGTTCCTTTACCCAAGAAAAAGTATTTCTATTTTGCATGTCCAATCATGGATCTCGGAATTTCTACAATAAATTAGATAGGGAACTAGTAAAGTTCCCTATGCACGAGTCTGTCATTGTACTGGAATAGTTGTACTGTAATATAGGACGAATACCTTGAACTGGTAGAAATAAAATATAAAGAATTAAGTAAGATTCAAAATGGTTTCTTTATAAAGGAAGAAAGATTCTGATTTATTTGATTGATATCAGGAGATCAAATGAGTTCTTCATTCATTCATTGAATGATAAATGACTACAAGCGAAGGAGATACACGATTTAAATAATGGAAAATCCAATATTTCACAATTGTATCTAGAATAACTGGAAAGGTGGAAACAAGACCAGATATAATTTGATCGTTATGAGCCAATCCAAAATCGTTGTAGAACGAACCAATTATTAGTTCCCAACCATGAGTCGAGTGAAATCCAATCCATAAATCAGTAACTAAAAGAATCGAAAAAGCTTTTATTGTGTCACTTAAGTTATAGAGGAATTCCTGAACCCAAGAATTAAGAATGACAAGTTCCTCATTACCCAAAATAAAATAACCACTTAGAATAGCGAAAGAGATTATATTTGTCGAGAAATGCAAAATGATATGGAGATGATATTCATTGTGTGTTTTGACCAATTGTATCGTTTCCTTGTGTATTCCTATACGAAGTTTTTGTATATGTGTCTCCGGGTACTCCTTTATCATTTCGTCCAACAGAAAGAGTTCTTCTAATTCTATGAATCTTTCTAGAACGTTTTTCTCTTGAATGATATTCAAGAGAGTTTTGGATTGCCCGGTATTCCACCAATTTGTAACCCAAAGTTCCAGACATTTATTAAATGGGAGAGAGACCCACCAGGGCAAAAATACTATAGATACAAGATATGGGAAAGAAGGCAATGCTTTCTTTTTTTTCATTTTTTATCTGTGAATTGAATCGTTAATGAACCTGCTTCATTCGTTGACTCTATATGATATTTCTCTGAAGCACGAGTTCTATAACAAGGTATTGAACCTATGGGTCTATTCATTCCAATTTTTGTGTCAAAATTGAATTTAGTTCTTGGATCTAGAAGGAATATAGAAATGGGATAAGGGTTCGCCCTTTTCGGATAAAAATGCAAAATCAATATTATTCCTAGATATCTCAATTGGGCAAATTCGAATGGGCAAATTCGAAGCAATTTCATCTTCATTTGTTCCTTTCTATGAATACTCGAAAACCCACTTAAAATAACGAATCGGATTTAGAAACGAAAACCCCCCTCAGTTAATTATTTCGAAATGTTTCACCGCCTAGCCACAACCAAGGAAAAAAGGTATCATCAAAATTTTGGGCCTAAAAAGATGAGATGAATTCCGTATTACGAAATAAATCTTGGATATATTTGATGAATCCTTACTTATTATATTAGCCTTAGATTAGTCTTTTTTCTAGTAGAAATTTTCTAGTAGAAAAGAATTGAGTTGGGATCCATACGCATACGAAATACTTTTGGTATACAAATGGTATACAAAAATTTCTTCTTTTCTTAATTTTCTTCTTTATTATAGTATAGTTTATTATAGTTATTCCATATACGCCCTCCTGCTTTTTTGGTTTATTCTATGGGAGTCGCCACGACAAAGGAAGGAGGAAATAGAATAATCTAACATGTTTTGTTCAAATGAACATTCCAAAAAGACTTCAATTGTATTAAAAAAGGAATTAGCAAGTTCCTTCCCCCATGCCGATAAAACATTTATTCTTTATTGTGTTCAATTCATTTCAAAATACTTCAATTGGTACGCCCAAGAAATAGGCCAATTCGGCAGCTTTTTGTTCAATTTCTCGTGGAGTAAAATTCTCATCAGTACGAGTCAAGGGAATGGCCCCTTGACCTCTGATTTCCATATAAAGGACACGACGAGGATAAAGACCCTCTTTAACCTCAATTCTGATTGATTGGATATCTCTCATAAGGAAGCGAAGGAAGATGCGACGATTTATTCCAGGAAATCCCCAACGAAAAATGCACACAATTCCTTCTTTTCTATCGAATTGGTCATAACCACTACCTACATTCCACAAAATTGTGCACCACAAATAGGAGCTAACGAACAGACCTGCGATCCCATAAAAAGACATCACGATTCCTTGTGGAAAAAAAAGAATTTGCTGAGATGGAAATATGGATATCAGATTCCTACCAAGATAACTGGAAGTTCCAACCGCTAAGAATCCTAGTGAACCTAAAAAAAGGATACAGGCCCAGCAAAAATTACTTGTTTTTCGAGACCCCCTTATAAGTTCTATCCATATATGTTCTGATCGCCAATTCATACTATACTAGATCCAGTTGCATTCGATTGGAATTGAGAGAATAACCCAAATTTGACTTTACCTTTCTTGATCCCGAAGTAACTTTCATCAACTAGCACTATTCTGATGTGGAGTAATTGGTTAGATACATTGACCTTCTATTAAAAATATTTACTGATCCATTTTTAACCAGCTATATATATATACATGCATTTATGCAGATAGCATGTATCCGCATACATAACAGTTCTTTCATTTGTGTGTGGAAAGAGCCACATATCGTACCATATTGCACTAAAAAAATATCTGTATTATGATACAGTGTTGAAATAAATTGATAGGATTTGGTCCCATTGGATCTAGACAATCTTATTTTTTTGGACATGAAGAGATAAAGAAGCCATTGCAATTGCCGGAAATACTAGGCCCACTAAAGGCACAAAAATAGAGGGTAAGTTGAGATCTGTCATAGAATGGGTGCCTCGATTTAATATTTGTATCTATATATTTGTATCTATTAGAAAGATATCTTATGATATGATAAGTATATCTATTATAAGTAATATTAGGTAATATTGACTATTGTATTTTATATAATATTATACTACTAAGTATATATAAACAATTAAGTATATATAAATATATAATTTCTAAATAATATATTTATATTAAAATAGAAATTTGAAATATAAAAATAATATTAAAATATTAAATTTAAAGAAAAAAAAGGATAGATAATAAGTGCAAAAATGTAGAACTAAATTAAGTGTACCTATTCATCTTTCTACACGAATATAAATAGGGTAATCTTCTTTTACAAATTTTATTATTCTTCTTCTCCCATCCTTATGTTCTTTCTATCTTTCTTTCTAATCTAATAAGGAGTTTTTTATTTTAAAGGAGTTTTCTTATGAAAATGAAGTTCATTATGAATTCGCGACTCTAAATAATAGGATCCAACAAACAGGGATTCATAGTAAAAATGCGATAGATGTAGAAATTATTTTATTTCATTTCCATATTTGATATTTCTTTTTTTTTTTTTTATTATTTTTTTCATTATTGTCTATCTTAATTAATGCGTAAGATAGCCAGATAAAATTCTTTTTTTTTCCCAAAATTCGAATTCCTCGGAAAGAGAAATTCACTTTTTTATTTTATCCTGTTGATAGAGGTTCATAATACCTAATCATGAATAGGGGTAAGATAAAAAATGGATCTGGATCCGGAAGAAAAAAAATTATCCGAAACTTCTGACTCTTACTAGAAAGTGTAACTTATATCACCAAAGAACATTTTTCTTAGTTTTTTTTTTATTATGATGAACTAAATACTTGTTCGCTACAAACAAAATAACTGAATCTAGTGCTATACTTTAATTTTTTGAATTTTGATTCAAGGGAAAGAAACCATGGAGCTGAAATAACTCACTTAGAACACCTTTTAAAGGATTACGTGGTACGATTGGGTCAAATAAGCCTTTATGGAATAAATAGTCAGCCGCTTGTGAACCATCGGGTACTGTCCTATTCAATGTTTGTTCAATTACTCTTTTACCCGCAAATGCAATGTACGCATTAGGTTCAGCAATAATGATATCTCCCAACATACCAAAACTGGCTGTTACTCCACCGGTTGTAGGAGATGTAAGGACTGGTACATAGAATAACTTTTTAGTGGATTGGTAATTATATGAAGCAGAAGATATTTTAGCCATTTGCATCAAGCTCAAACTTCCTTCTTGCATGCGTGCTCCTCCAGAAGCACACACAATAATGACAGGTAGAGATCGATTAGTAGCATACTCAATCAAACGAGTGATTTTCTCACCTACTACAGATCCCATACTACCTCCCATGAACTTAAAATCCATAACCCCAATTGCTGCGGGAATACCGTTTAGTTGACCTATGCCTGTTTGAACAGCTTCAGTTAAACCTGTCTTTCTTTGATAAGAATTGATACGATCTTTATAAGGTTCCTCTTCTGAATGAAATTGAATGGGGTCCATAGAAACCATATCTTCATCCATAGGATCCCAAGTGCCCGAATCAATCGAAAGTTCGATTCTATCTGAACTACTCATTTTCAAATAATATCCACACTGTTCACAAACATTCATTTTTGACCTAAGAAGTTTTTTATAATTTAATACATAACAATTTTCGCATTGAACCCATAAATGTCTGTATTTTTTATTTATATCGAAATCATTAGATCTTCCTCTTATATTGAAATCACTGCCATTATTACGAGTTCTTATACTAAAACTTCCACTTTCACTACCACTTACATTTTCAGTACAAATGAAATTATAAATGTAACTGTCACTGTAATTGTCAGTACCACCTGAAATGGAACTATTAATACTGACTTCAAAACGAAGATAACTATTAATGCAACTATTAATGTGATTAGTCCAACTAGATTGAGTATCATACATGTAATGATAATAGTAGTGATTGTTTCTCTTAGACCCCCTATTCAAAAAACTAGAAAAAAAACCTTCTAATTCACTCAGAAAAGAACTATCATTGTCAATCTCAAAACTATGATTTTCAATATCAAAATATACGGAATAACTGTCACCATTACTATCCCTAACTAAAAAAGTGTCATCAGAGATCAAACTCCAAATATCCCTGATACCAAATAAATAATCAACATTACTGAAACTATAACTAACACTATCACTCCAATTTTTCTCCATATCATTTAGAAGGGGTTCATCATTTCCACTGGTATGGCCAATAGCATCAAGACTTCCCATTGATTTACTTAAACCATACCTATGTTCTAACTTTAACTTCTCGTTAGACAACATCGAATTGAACCACCATTTTTCCATAGAATCTTCCTGCCCCCTATTTGATGAAAATACAATAGATGAATAGTCATTCGATGAATAATTATTTTACTATTTTATTTCCTATCAGAATTAAGCATATGAGGATTAGGATTGTTAACTAATAATAAGTGAGTATTGAAAGAAATGATTCTCTTTTTTTTTTTTTGAATCCGAGATAGCACTTCAATATCTATCTATATAGAAAGATTTTTTTTTTCAATTAAAATAAAAAT